GCTGCCCTCCTAGGCGCGCAACACTAAGTAATCCAAGCCAACCCACATTACTGACTAACGGTGGATAATCATATTTCTTAGAGGTACTAAATACAACTCCATGAATGAGCAAAATGAAGGTTGCATTAATGATAAAGATCTCTGGGGAAACCGCTAAAAAAAGATTGAACATGTGGGAGGGTCCGAACGAATTCTGCTTTCATTTCCCCCGTATGGAGCACTGAGTTACTTACGTTACGGTCTTCAGCAGGCAGGCTGCACTCTAGGCGGCTAGGAAGGCTCGCTAGACCAGCAGCCAGACCAAGAATGAATGTGTAATGATGGTGATTCCACACCAGGCTCAATAAATAATTGAATGTAGAAAGGGGATCCTAAACTAAAAAGGAGTCCATGACCCCCTTTTAGAGCGTATAAGGGGAGGTCGAATTCCAAACCCTTTCTCTCGAGTATACCCATTACCAAAAAATATACGTCACTTTGGGACACATGCGCATAGCCGCCGCGCGTGGCTAAAAGTCAACCAAAAAAAAGAGCCCAAACTCTTTTTTTTTTTTGAGTTCCACTGAGAAAGTCTTTTATAAGAAAAGACGCCACTCTACGAGGGAAGATGCAGATAAAAGGCCAATAGCCTGATGTCAGCTTCTACGGCATAAGCTTTAGATCTATCAACGAATAATAAACATTTCATAAGAAAAGAATAATTTGGAGTTTCAATCTCAAAGAAAGGTATAGGTTCAATTTTTCACAGTCATTTCAATCTTTTTCTTCCAATTCTAAGAAAGAAAAATCCCGAAAAATCCGTCAATAAATGACGAACTCCATTATACAGATGATAGGACAGGGCTAAGGCAGTAATCTCGACGGAGATTAGGATGAGCTTTGATGAATAAAAGAAGAATTGGTAGAAATTCTCATAGGTGAAGCAAATCAAACCTATTTTCAGACAAAGAAGATAAAAAAAGAAAACTATAGTGGCTAGGAAAGCTCCGGAGATTCTATGGGAAATTGAAAACGTCGAAGTAAGCTGTGGCTTATAAATAGGAAGATGAGGAGATAGGGGGCGAAGGATATTCATGATATTCGGAAAGATTTATGTTAATTCGCTCTGCGAGCAGAGCGGTATACCGAAAAAAAGAAGCGACTACCTTACTTAAGCAATTCTTCTTATTCTTCTTCTTTCTTAGTTGAAGTTCCTATATTGGTTTTTTCTTTCTTTTATGAATGTTATAACTCCAAATTCTTTGGTAGCGGACCTCTTTGATAGTTCGACCGTTATCCCCCGTCTAACTCAACTATTCGACTGTACGGCTATTGTGATTGCGAGTCGAAAGGAATGGAATAGGAGTGAAGTGGGGATCACGAACGGTCTTAAGTGAGTTTGAAAATCGACTTCTTTATTAAAAGAAATATCCTTCCCTGCGCTCACTCTTCCAAGACTTTTGCTCGTAGGTCAGTCTATTCGACTTTTTCTTGCAAATCCTCTCTTTTCCGCTTTCTAAGGAATGTCAAGCCTGTCTGTTTATGAATCCTCTGTTCATGAATCGGATGTGCGATGGGACCCCTTCCTTGATGAGGATTGCTAAAATCTTTCTTTTTTAATGAAAAAGACCGGGTTTCTAAGCTCGATGTGGGAAGTGGAGGTTCTGGAGACAGGCTACCTGAGTCATGTAGCTCGTTTAGAGCAATAAGGAATTCATTCTAACAAATAAGATCTATCGAGTGAGGGATATAGAAGCTAAGGCAAGCAATCAGTACACGAATCCCTTCCTCTAGAAGGAGTGAACCCGACCACTTCACGCTGAAGTTCATACTCATACTGATCTACGAACCACCCTTCTCTTTGATTTGTCCTTCCTGACCTCTCTTAAGCCTTTCAACGATCGTTTAGGTAGCCTCCTTAGGACTCTCAAAAAAGTAACCTGGCCTGATACCTATTCACTCGCCTGGCCCACTCGTATCCATCATATATAATATGCCCGACTATCGAGGGAAATCCACCTCTTAGATAAAGTCTTCGATCGCCTGAAGATGGCACAGAAAGACAAAAAGAGCAAAATCGATATAAGATAAGACAGGATGTCAAATTTCTCCCAATTTCGCTTTCTACCACTCCATGGAAGTAAGACTAGCAACTATTATAGGGCCCTCCTCCTATTAGGGCAACTACTAAGACTGGCTCGCCGAGATCGACAGGAAAGACAACTAAAACTCAAACTGCAGGAAAGAGAGAAAGAGGGGGAACTAGATGAGCTTACTACTCCAACTGTAACTGGATCGAAAAGAGAGTGGACTGAGCATCTTTCCAATTTCAAAGATCTATCAAAGCCCATTTGAAATGAAGACCCCTGCTCTGCTTTCAAACTTTCCAACTGCATGTGAGTAAACTCCTACTCGCTTTAGGGCAGTCTAACCCACAGGCTGCAAGCACCAGCTTGCTGGCAGAACGAAAGACTTGAAGCGGATAGCTGGAAACTGGCATTTCCACTAGATATATCTCAATGGCTGCAAGGGCTTACCTTGGCGCTCCTACTGTTAGAACCCCAACTGACAAGGGAACTCAAGTGGAAGACCTTAACACTTCCACTGCCCGAAAGCCTTATCATTGGAAGGAAACTGCACGATTAGCAGTGAATAGGATCAATCCTCCATATTCTTCTCTTCGGCATAACTGGTAAGCAGCATACTACAGCAATAGACCAGTCCACTAACAGCGGTATACAGTAAGTCAGTATAAGTCAGTACAGGAAGGGCACGCGAAATAGACAACTACTTACTAGGCTAGGGTAGTCGTTTTTTCATCTTCCCTTTATTTTACTTTACCCTAGTGGAAATTCATTTTTCAAAGTTACTAGGTAATTAGTGAAGAGGTTTATAAAAGTGACAAGCTTGGTGGAAAGCTCTTATCTTAGGAGGAAAAGCTAAGTATGCCCGAGTAGTCTTGATATTGGTTGGTTTGAGGTTTCGTTAGTTTTATACTAACAAGCAAGCTTCGGCGACCGCTCGACCTAGCGCGTTAGCCCCAGTACTATAGGGAAGGCCTATGCGAAGAAAAGGCCTGCCCATCATCAAAGCAAGCCCAAGTCCATGCAAGAAGGCCCTCCAGATCTGTCCAAATTCAAAGCCCGTCAAAGGCATATGAAATCATGCAAAGGATCCGAGCCCATCCAAATGATGTTCAGCGGGCTAAACCCAAGTAGCTCTGGCCCATGATCCAAGAGACCCGAAACTAGTTAATCATGCTATCCTTACCTTCTAACCAATCGGCCAATCACGCTATCCTTACCTTTCAACCAACCCCCTCGATTCCGTTTCTGCAGCAGTATATAATCTCGGACCCGATGGATGCCTACAGAAAAATGGGTTTTCCAGCAGTGATGGCAAGAATCCGCGAAATAATGTTCTTTCTCCTTTTTGTGTTCTTTCTGAATGGAGCTACGCGAGGGAAAGCTCAGCTTTCTACTCTGCCGCAAAAGGGGGCCGCTTTCTTCCCCCCCAAAATGCCAGTTCCGCCATCAGGGCCTAGCAAGAAGCATAATTCTGTTCCAAAGCTTCGTTTCATTCCAGCAACAGTAGTCTATGGTTCGAAGCGCCGTGTTCCATCCGGCACGAATCCTCTCCATAACTAGTATAGTGGAGGTCTTACTTGTATTGCAATAATGAAAAAATGTACGAACACAAATAATGAGCAGACCAGCCCACTTTTATATGTGGGTTCATTTCAGAATGTTTTTTTGTTTTGAATAAAGAAGCGCGTGAACTTTTAGTGTAAGGCAGGTGTTTTTCTCGGTGGATGGATGGGATAAATGCCTATATTGCTTTATAATGTTATTGTTATGTTGATGTTATATTAAAGAATGAAATCTAAAAAAGTTGCTTAGTCCCATTCTTTAGAATTGTCTTTCTCATACTGTGTAAACGAACTTCAAGTCTGAATTGTGTACTGTACTCAACAGGAAGCGTCACAGCCACCCCCGATGTCGATCTGCAGTATTAGTTTGAGAAAGTCGTTTGGTTTTTAACCTAGAGCGATTGGTTTACCTGTATCATGCAAATGTCCAACACTTAGGTGCTTTCTAAGATCATCCTATATGAAAGATGTATGACATGTGTGGATAATGAATGACTTGCAGGGTATGCAATATCTTAAGTACAAAAGGTAAGACCTAAAAAGAGAAATGAGCTTAGCACAACACGGGATAGAAACCTAATCCTAAAAGGAGAAAACCCATCACTGAACAATCATAGGAATAGAAGAAATGGGTTCAGACCAAGTGAGAGAACTCTCTATGAGTTGGGCTACATAAAAGATCCTTTTCTACTAAAATGGATGTAGGCTTAACTAAAGCCCAATGCAGGTTGAACTCTATGGAATCTAAGCCTCACTACCCTTACCCTCTTAGAGGGTTACAAGGAATTTTTGGCCGGCCCCATATAGATTCAGCTTAGGGGTTTATGAGAGATTGATTGATGGACCTAAGCTAAACAACAAAGATTGAACCTAAACCAAAACCTATAGACTGAATTAGGAGAGCAGAGGTTTAATTCAAGACCAGGAAAGCAAGTTATATCGAAGCCCAATGCCAAGCAAAGCCCTAGACTACAAGTGAAGAAATTGGGTTCAACTAAGCCCTTAACCCAAGATGAGGTGGAGCCTTAACCCGACACAAGAGGGGCCCTGTAGGATAGTGGGCTTAGTCAGCCCAACATAGGTTGTTAACCAAAAAGGAGAAGTCCCCTGAAGCGGTTGAGGGGTAGCAAGAAGATGCATTGGCTGATAACATATCCATCGCCCTTCCTCGGTCCGTCCCCATAGCAAGCTTCCTATTGGCTTCTCACCCCGGACTGAGACTCGCTCTTCTCGTCCAGAAGAATAGTTGTCTTCCTGGTTAACTAGTCATTGGTCTTTGGCACCAAAGAAAGTCGAGAAGGTTGGGACGCAAGGTGGTTGTCGCTCAAGCAACTGTGGAAGCAGACTCCGTGAAAAAGTCGTGTGCATCAAAGAAATGGAAGGGCTCTCCCTCTCTATCTTGAACCTAGCTCTGCCCAGCTTGGATGAACAAAGTGTGCAATGCGTGGAGTGAGATCACTACCATACCCTTTTCAATTTATCTAGTGAACATAGGCTTCGAGTGCGTACCAGGCGAGACTATGACTGAGTCAAGCGGACACCCGCTAATCCGCGCTTCCATTCGCGACCTGAAGCCAAGCCATTGACGAGCCTCGAAGGACCTTTCAAGCCTCCCCGCTTCGATTCGTTTGCTTTCCCTTTCTCACTCTGAAAGAAAGAAGAAAGCCTTGCTTTGCCTCCTTCCTTCTTCGCTAATTGAAAGCTAGACTCACACGTCTGCTTATGAAGATTATGGCTTCCTCACTTGTTTGATTTGAAATGGCACGATGCTTCACACATGTAATTGGAGTCTGTTTCGGGGCTTACAGAAGCTCGTGCAAAGAAGATTTATAGGAGAGAAGTTCCCCATCTCTCTTAGGCCTTCTGTCTCTTGAAAAATATTGTATTCTTATGTTTGAGATCGCCTCTGTGTGATTCATCCTAAGTAGCTAACCGAAAAGGAACTGACTGAAAGGACTGATAAGAGAAGAGGCTCTAACTGTTTAAAGGTAAAGGAAAGGAAGCCAGGTGAAATCACCCCTTGATAAAGGAAGGCTCCTACAAAGAGTCGACCAGGCCTTGTAGAAGCGAAGATCGATGTCCGTCCCATTCGGCGAAGCAATCTTGGACCCTCTTGGCTGCGCTGTGCTTGGATGCACTAGTCTTCCACACGCCAGCGATGAGATGAAAACAGCCCCCATTCGGCGGTTCCCGTGCCACCACAATGGCATAGCATCGAAAGAGTGACCGGAACCTGTCCCTGACCAGCTCGTAAGTAGCATCCCGCTGCTGGTCGGCACAGCGGGGCGTCAAAAGCAAGTCTTTTTGATTGCCCCGCTGACCTTTTCTAAAAGCACCTTGGGTCGGAGGCTGGTTGTAAAGTAAAGAAGGGTGGTGCGCTTTCGAATTCGATTTATTTTGATAGAAAGAAGAACCAGAATTGGTCCTGGGTCGTATCGTTTTTCAACTGTCCGCTGGTAAATCTGGTCTAGCACTACAATGTCTCCATTGTGCGGCGCTATGAAAGAGAAAAAGAATTCTGCCTCGCTAGCCTTTTCACCTCTTCTCTTCCGTCGGTCTTGTACTGAGCCATCAGAATAGGGATGGTGCCAAGAAAGGCAGTTTAATCTATATCTGTAGAACGAACAAAGCAAAGATATTCAAATAAAGAATTTGTGAGGGAATGACTATTCATATATTGTATTTTCATCCAGGCAAGAAAAAGTCTATGGAAAGATGCTGTATATGTCGCAGCCTTCTTAAACAAAATGAACGAAGGCCCAAGGGCTTTTATCCATCAGACATGAATGAAAGGGGATGACACCACTCTAATGATTGGAAAAATCCTTAATATCATAAAGCTTAATATCATAAAGGAAAGGTCTTTTTCTTAAAAGCTTCAGTAATAGCAAAAGCAGCCTATCTGGAATGGCCTACTCCTTACTCAAGCAAAGCTGTATGCAACCGCATAGAGGAAGTTAAGCCAATCCCTCTATTTTCATCTTGAAAGATTCGGAAAAATAGAACATGCTCTACCCCTTCCTTCGATTGCTTTCATTTTTGGCCCGATCAGGCTTCATCTTCTTATCGGGATAGCCCTTTAGCTTGCTTTCTTGGGACTAGCCTTGAATACTAGCCATTTTCTCATCGCATCAAGAGGGCTTTCAGAGAGAGGGCTCCAACCCTCTATAATCGAGTGATGGTGGAATGACCAATCCAGTTCCCTCAGGCTGGCTTTCTCCAAGGGAAGTTTTGTCCTGTCCGCTAGGACTGAGCTATTCGTTTCACTAACGCACACCTTTCGGTGCTTGTTCACTCATTTATTCCGTTCGTTGGGGAATTCTCACTCCTATTTTGTTTAGAAGGTGATCATTCCTATCAGAAAGAAGATCAGGTGTGCGATAACTATACTAGCTTTGTGGCGTCTTTCATCAAAGAAACGACTCTTTTCACTACGTTCAACTCCTTCAACTCATTTCGTTCAACTCCTTTCGTTTATTCCACTCGCTCTTTCCAGCTCTGAAAGCAAGGAGTATAGTATCGAACCGGCCAGCACGCACTATCGGATCAGCCCCTTCCTTTCTCTTGGAACCGAAGCGGGAACTGGGAAGGTTGTCAGACAACTCTCCGAACTCTTACTTTTCTATCTCGTGTGCAAGATATAGTGTATGACCTGCAACTGGGTACACTAGAAGTTTTCCTTCATCCTTTGGGAATCAAGTCATTCAATGAATGAAAAGTGAAAAACCTGTAGATAAATGCTTTATACAGATGACGATAAGACCTTCCAATCAGTAGCTGGGCTAGGGCTTATTCTGATTCACTTGCTATGGCATTCGTAGCATCAATTCCTTGCATCCCTCCTATTAATAAGGTAATAAGGCTCTGCCCACTCAGAGTGGACAGACTTTCGAGTTTTCAGCGGTTTATGCTAAATGTACGAGGGCTGCCCGTCGATTATTGTGGGATGCAATGGACTCTATTCAGAGGACTGTCCTCGCACGTGTAAGATTAGATCGGGGTTTCACTCCCTTACTACTCCTTTACAATAATTCTCCTAATATAAGAAGTATCTAACCTATCTAAACGCAAGCATGCACGAGTCAAAGGAGGCAATTCAGAATGAAAGACATGCAAACCAGAAACGGAGGAAGCCGCCCTTGCAGATAAGATGGCCGAGATACGGAATAGGGAACTCGCTCGCTTCGGAATCCCTTTCAGATAGGAGGACCCCTTTTTTGGGATAGACCGACCCCTACACGGGAGCGATAGCGAAGCCAATCCGGGTAGGCGCACAGTCCTTATAGCATAGCAAACGTTCCACTTATAGGCTCCCGAACCCTCGATTCGATTGTTTTCCAAGAATGTTGAGCCGGGTATGTAAGCCATGTATCTGGGAGGAACAACAATAAAAGAAGGGCTTTCGGTTTTGGTCTTGCAGCTATTTTCTAAATATATATATAAGAATCCCTTTTTTAGAAGAAAGATTATATATATGTCCAATCTCTAGTGGTGGTGGAACCAACCAAGATCTATGTCGTCCGACCCGACCTCAGACTCTTTCTTCCCGACCTATTTGACTCTCTGGCCGTAGTTATTTAGGTGGTATTCCGAGATCGAATTCCTCCCAGGAACACACGAAACAAAGATATGAACTGGGTAAATAGAAATGGAAAAGAGATGTTTCTATTTCATCCAAATTAGTTGCTTTTTCTACATCCATATGATCTACTAAAGTAGATCGGTATTGACCATATAATAAAAGCAGATCTTGGTCCATGGAGTCCCAAGAAGGTAAGAACTCCAACCTGTCCGATGCTTCTTCGGCCAAATACGATATACAAGTGGGACCTGCACTATGAGCAAGCTGTGCGAAAAACCGCTTCTTTTTTCCGGTTCCGAAACAACTTGGGCGAAATAGGGTTCTACCGGGAAACCATGGATTTTTGAGTTTTCGCCATTGGTTACTGGTTGAGCCACTGGAATGGAATGAGATAAGAATCTCTGGAGATCTTTCCTCTCCACTTACTCGTAACAGGCTTTTCTTCTGTAGAAGACTTCTTCCGAATGGCATAATTGTCCGACACTACGTTCCTCGATCTTCAAAGAAAACTGACTCCTCCTACTCCTCCTTCTCCTTTAGGATAGGATCCTCCTTGGTCCTTTTTATATAAAACTCTCGGTCGCCCAAGAGGTGTGGTTCGGGTTCAAAACAAAGACAAATACACATAAAAGCCAACCGTCAAAATAAAAACCGGCATTCAAGCCCAAGCCCATGGAGCAGCTTCACTTTCGATCTTCCTTTCTCCTTTTTCGTTCTCTCCATCAATTCCCTCTTCTTAGGCGGAGCTGGCAGTTAACCAAAGCTGCAAAGATTCTTTTGTAGGGTGGGCTCCGGTGTGGCCCAACCCTTTCTATTATCTCTAGATAGCTTTGGTATGTTCCTGCCGCGAGTGGCTTTCCATAAGGATAGAGAGCAAATCCTCGTATTTTGTGCCTTTCATTCAGAACGGATTTCTGGGCTAAAGCCATCCGACAGCAGAGCGAATTCCATTTGCTTTTCTATGAATAAATGCATTTCCAAAATGGAATTGATTTTTCTGTCTGGCCAGTTTGAGCCTATAAAGTGGACCGCCAGGCGGTTATTTAGCTCCTGATGCCTTAGCGGATCCTGTAGTAACGGTAGGTAGATCTCTTCCCCAACAACAACCGCTGCTGCGGGGGCAAGAGGAGGTTCCTCGGGGGAATTCGGTTGGGCTTCGTTCACACTCGATTCCGAGCGAGAAGTTCTCCAATCTGCAAGGACTTCCGTCCACGGAACCGATTGTAAGGGGTCGCCAAAACTCAGGCTTTCCTCCACCGGTGAAGCGATGAAAATGGGTTCTTTAGACGAAGAATTCGCGGTTTGTGGGATTAATTGATTGGATACCCGAGAGCCATAATCTTTCCTAGGAACAGCTTCTACGACGATAGGCATAAAGGCATGATTAGTTCCACAAATCTCACTGCACTGACCATAGTAAACTCCTTCTCGTTGTACCGAAATAGAGGTCTGATTTAAACGACCCGGTACAGCATCACATTTGACACCTAAGGAAGGTACAGCCCAACTATGAGGTACATCAGCAGATGTTACAATAAAACGTATATGGCTCTTTGCTGGTAGAACCACTCTATTGTCGACTTCTAATAAACGTGATTGACCCAATTCTAGATCATCTTCTGGAATCGTATAACTGTCAAAAGTGAGTGACTGTTCATCGGAACTGTTATAGTCCGAATACTCATAAGGTAGGGTCGACGCCCGCCTCCCCCCAAACTGTACTTGCAAGTTTCCCCGCAAAAAGCTCTCCACGCCTACTCTTAGAAAGAACACTATTTTTCTTTAGTTAGGTAGTTCTCCCGACCGTAAGACCCTTTATGAGTAAGGTTAATCGAAGGCCGGGGAAAGTTTATTGGCAAGAGGGAACCATTTCTCACCCAGCCCTACCTACCCTATGTATTCGAGGGAGAGGCTGGAACCGAAAAAGACCAGGTTCCACACATATGAGACAGGCAGAAGGTATGGGACGAGCAGTTTCTTGAAGAGCGAATTCGATCCTATAGTCGTCTTCTTTGTTCGAAAAATGCACAGTGGAAAGGGATGCTAGTCGGCTCGGCGAAGTTGTAGCCCAAAAAAAGAAGATCCAGAGTGATTCCTCACCTATCCTGTCAGGGGCCCAGTGGAACGCTCGAGTATAGATTCCCTATGCTCATGTAAACGGCCGGGGCCGGCCGGCCCGTAGATCTAAAAGGATCCAGCCATAGGCCTGACCGGATATCGTTTGTCCACAAACAAAACAAAAACAAGGTTGGTTTTTAGTAGTAGTTCATGAGACCTCGAATTCCCACGTTCCAGCGTGCATTATGCCAACAGGTCCCACCACCAACTCTAGCTGAGAAGTTGAGTCACCCTTCTTTTTTTTTTCAGAAATAGAATAGAATAAAGAATGAGATAGTCTATATCCTGTATCGATCATAGGATCACTCTATGAATAGGTCAATTCTCTGTGACCTCCCACCGTTCACGACATCCCTTGCTTCTCGCAAGAACGGCTCCTCGGTGGAGGAGTAGAAGCGCTGGTCCCCTTCGGTCAACTTGCTTGTGCCTGCTGTTACCTACCGTAGGACCTCCGTCCCCGAAGCGAAGAAAGAGGAGCAGGAACAAGAGGTTGTCCTCTCCTTACAGTCAAGTGGCTTTCCGCTCCTCTCCCGGCCCAGTAGTTCCGCAACTACTACCGTGGTTGTTGCCAACGGGGATCCCCCATTCCGAAAGGTTACTAGGCCGGCCGTTAGGTCCAAAGTTGTATACCACTGCTATGGTGCCGATAGATTCACTACTTCAGCGCCGTTATCGGACATTGCAGGCTGAGCATCTATTTCTCGTATATCGTTCCACACCGAGAAGAGGGATGTGTACCTCCAGCAACAACAAGAATGGAACCATAGGCTCCTATGCTGGGAGCATTTCGGGGTATAGGTCTAACCACCTCAACTCCCCGTTTCTGGCATGCTATAGTTATTAAAGTCTCTCGACGGCGGGAATGGGAGATTACCGGTAAGCCAGATGCTTCGCGAACCATATTCAACTTTAAGGCATTTCGTTGCACTTTAATCACCCTCGTGAAGAGGCGCACTCCGATACCATTGATGTCCAATAGCTTTTATAGTAATGGCTGGATCTACTACTACCTCGTCCATTGAGTATAACAGAGCAAATGATGGTATAGCAATGAACATAGGGATGATACTAGGAAATATGGTCCGAAGAATCTCGATAGTAGTTCCATGAACAATCCTTTGCGGGATTGGATTTTTTTTATAGTGGAAATGCCATAAAGCGCGACCCAAGATCCATGATACGAAAACCAAAATCAGAATAACGAAGAAAAAGACATCGTGATGTAAGTCTGTTATTCCTTGCATTATAGGTGTTGCTGCGTCTTGAGATCCTAATTGCCATGGTTCCGCTGCATCACAAGGAGCAATTGTGAGGAATAGCCTTTCTAGAACAATCATTTGCTTTGGTTCATTCTTTGACTGCTCTGCTCCCCCCAAAAAAAAGAGAGACTGAATTTCTTCCACCTTCTCTGTACGAGTAGTGAAGAAGTCTAGATTTAGTTGGTTGTTGACCGACGGAAAGCATGGGATCAAAAAAGGCAGAATTTACGCAATTTCTTTTCAACAAACTCTTTTTTTTTTTTTACTTAAAACTATACTGAACCACCTATCTATTCCTTTTTTGGCGCTGTCCCGACACTGATGAGCATCACTTAGGCCTTCATTCATGATACTCTGCTAGGATCTGCAGCGCTTCAGTAGGCCCTAGGCACTGATGTGAGGTTAAAGTTTTAACCAATGCTTAATACTATCCATAAACATTGTACTCCCATAATAAGGCAAGAAAGCGGAAAATGAAAAAAAAGGAAAATCCTTTTGATTAGCCAGTTTCCAAGAGGGAGAAGGTCTTATGGCAATCTCAGGCATACTACTAATCGGTTATTTGGCCTGATCGAGCAACCTATGAACAGTTGTCGCCTACATAACCTACCTCCCAGACCAAGGGAAGAAGGTATCAGATCGCTTTTGAGAGCCCTTTTGTGAAAGCAGTTCCTTTACTCTTTTTGAATGAATTACAGTCAGTAAAGTAATCTGGTGGAAGGGGTCCATAGAAAAAAAATTGGCTTCTTTTTCTTTTTTCTATTTTTCGTTTTAGAATAGAGAAAGAGTAGAAACTAAGGGTACGCTCTCTAGAAGATTTGCTCGGAGCTTTTTGGTCGCCTGCTATCTTGAAACCTCTTTGCTTGCGGGGGCAGGAGTGGAAAGAGCGCTTCGCGAAAGAATCGTGTGGCGCGGTGAAAGGTTTCCCGTTGGGGTTTCCGACCCTCCAGGTCTCCACCTACTTGTGGAATAGGGGGGGTTCCTTGATATTAAGGTGTCAAGGCGGTCGAAGAAGGCCACAGGTGGAAGCAACCGATGCCTTGATCATTCAATTGACTCCTTGCTGCCAGTCCGTGCTTGCTGTCATGCTGGCAAAAGCAGGGGTTTCGGTCGGTTTTACCTACTATTGGATTTGAACCAATGACTCTCGCCGTATGAAAGCGATACTCTAACCGCTGAGTCAAGTAGGTCAAGCTGAGTCAAGTCACCCTATAAGAGAAAGCCGCGCAACCAAAGTAGCCCTTACTATACAAGGGGGGCGGAGCGCTAAGAAAGAGAAAGCGTTATCACTATACGAAATGAAGCAGCGGCTAGCACGCTAAGCTAAGATCAACCAATGTTCGAACGCGGAGCCTTTCTTTCTCGGTCGTCTGTCTTAATAAGCGGATTCCGATTCATGCAGTCCTTCTCTGCTGCATTGTTCTTTTCACTCCCCACTCTCCACCATAAAAAAATCTTTCCACTATATCTCAGGAGTAGTCAAAGGAAGTACGGCGGGTCCGAGTAGGAATAAATTGACTAAGAAGTAGGGCATACAACAATGGATCAATTCATTCAACAAGATCTGTTCGGATCAGACCAGGATGAATGGGATTGGTCTGACCTCTCGCTCGGATGTAAGACTCCCGCCGCTGACAGATGTCCCATGCCACCTTTCGTGAACAGCTATGCCCGAGAATGCATTGTGATATAGCGCCGAATAAGCCACAGCTCTATTCCCGACTCGAAATCCATAAAGGACTTTAAGGGAGATAAAATAGGGGGCCCTATACCATACATCCTGCTGCCTTGGGACGACTGCACGTTACATCATAGCAGCACGACCAAATGGAGGTGGAAAGCCCTTGTATAGGTTGGGCGCTAGCTAGCGCCTTCCTTATACTAATAGAAAATGTTGGGCCTTCCCCTTATTTATTAGTATTAGTAAAGTTGCTCGAGGACTTCTACTGGGAATGAAAGTTCCCTATTATAGGATCCCTAGTAAAGCCAATTTAATGATGGCCGCTTATCTGAGTAAGAAGACGATGGCTCCTATTATTGGTGAGCGATCTCCTCTACACGTTATCTTTGGGCGTTTTACTCTCTTTCAAAGAGATGACTATTCAAACCGATGACTATTCGGATGCACGTGCTTTGTGAAAATTCCATCTCCTGCACAAGACAAACTGAGCCCTACATCTCACTCTATGTGTTTTCTTGAGTGAGGTTGGGGTACCCCTCTCTCAAAAGGGCTACAAGTGTTAATGATCCTTCTACACGACGATTCCACCTTTCTCGACATGTCACCTTTTTCGAACTTACTACGGAGCTCGGGGCTTTGAGATTCCCTGTGATGGTGGGCCATTATGTTCCCTTGTCTCCCCTTAGAGGGGAGGGGTGGAACTATTGAGGAGTTTATGTGAGACAGCATCAGAATTCTCCGATTTAATAGAGTCAGCAAGATCCGGGTGACCAGAGTGATCAGCTTAAGGGGAAGTTTCGCAGGTTTGTGAAGACAGATTCTCGTCACTCAGTTTTCAGAGCTGAGCCAACTGATTCAGTGGTCTCCCTCTCTCCCTATACTTCGAACCAAGACTCTTCTTCAGACTTAGGTTCTCTAGCTTCTATTCTCGGGGTACGTAGATCCACCCGTCTTCGTTTTCCTATTCATAGGTTTGTATCAACTAAGTCTCTGTCTACTTCCCACGAGTATTTTTTGCAATTTCATCCATCTTTTTTAACCCGATACCTTTGCAGAGGCCATATCTCAACCCTGCTGGCAGCTCTATGCAGAAAGAGATCGTAGCACTAGAATGGTTTTCTACTTGGGATTGAGTCTCTCTTCCTCTAGGGAAAGAAGCCATTGGCTACAAGTGGGTCTATAAAGTCAACAAAAGGCTGATGGAGCAGTTGAGGGGTTGAAGGCTAGATTGGTGGCCAAAGGATACACACAAGAGTATTGAGTCGAACCCCTTTCCTTAGAGTCAAGTGGCCCAAGGGCCCCCTTTAGAGATAGGGGAAAGATTTGCCCCAGCTTGGCGAATCGCATCCCCGCGCAACGAATTGCATTGCCAACCTCCTGATTGTCTTCTTATCATTTTCCGTTGCATGTTTGGGATACGTTTGGTGTTCAATATATTCCCTGATGTCAGTAAACCATGGTTTACCGTTGGGTGCCCTTTCAATGGCCAAAAGATCCCTATTGAACATGCCGGGAGTCCACTCAAAAATTTCTATTAGGTTGCAATACACCGGGCTGCTTCTTTGTTCTATCATGATTGGGCGGACTTTCCCTCAGGAATGTTTATCATGGAGGCCAGTGTTGCCAATGCATCCGCGAACTTCTTTTTTCTCTGGGTAGTGGAGAGAAACTTATTTTCTTGAATTGCTCAGTGAGCTTTTCAAGATAAGCATGGTATGTCAAAAGTTTTTCATATTTGGTTTTTCATTTCTTTTGAGTTTGGCAGATGATAAGCGTCGAATCCCTAAATACTTCGATTTCTTATATTCCCAGGGTCAAGGCAGTCTTTAATCCATGGATACATGCTTCATCTTCTGTGGTATTCTTAGTTCCTTAAAAGTTCCGCTTAATGGCAATGGGGGTGTGCGATTCATCAGGTGCAATCAGCAATGCCCCTACTCCGTACCCATTTTGATTAGTCGTGCCATCAAAGTCAAATTTCCATGCCCTCCTCTCCTTACAGTCAAGTGGCTTTCAGCTCCTCTTCTGTGACAGCTATTTCCTCGTCTGGGAAGCAATCCTTAAACTCATGTTCCTCCTTGATAGGGTGCAAGGTGTTCTGCTATCGCCCTTCCTTTTTGGTTACATACGTGATGTCGAATTCAGACAGAAGCAGTAACCATCTTGCGGTCCTTCCCGTTACGTTAAGGCGGGTTTCTCGAACAAATACTTTTTTTGTAGGTCCATGGAAGCTATTAAATGTACTGGGTAAGACAGCATGTAATGCCTCAATTTCCGCCTTACCCGCCAAGCAGGTTTTCTCCAAATTGGTATACCTGGTCTTGTAGTCAGTCATTTTCTTACGTTGGTAGTATATGGCCCTTTACTTCCGTCTGTCTTCATCGTATTAAGCCAACATAGACCCCATAGTGGTTTCAGTGACCGATAGGTATAGTAATAAAGGCTTCCTGGCGTTGTAGGCACTAGAATGGAAGTATTCCTTTATTTTGTCAAAAGCTTTCTGTTCATCCCATTTTCCTGCGAAATTTTGATTTCGAAATTTGTGTATCGGCTCGCAAGTGGTTATACAAGAGAAAGTCAAAGTCTGATGGGACTATTGATCGCTACAAGGCTCGCGTGGTAGCCAAAGGCTACAACCAGCAATAGGGTATAGACTATGATGAGACATTCAGTCCAGTTATCAAGATGGCATCAAGGGCGATTAGGTGTGACTTGCTTGATAAGGGAAAGAGAAGACGTCCCTCAAAGCCCCATTAACGCAAAACAAGTCGATTCCTGCGTTTTTCAATTCCCAGAAGCTCTTAGCTACTCAGCTATACTATAGGCTCTAAAGGCATTACTTGACTGAAAGAGTGCTTATATTATGGGGGCTTCCCTTTCCAACATCTGACTTATATACAGGTCAACGTCGACTTAAGAAGCACGAAAAAAATTAGCTCACTCGACTGAAAGGAGAGGGATGAGAGTAGTCTTTTTCCAATAGGCTAGCTGCCTATTGCAGGAGTTCCTGACCTGAAAGGACACCAGCAAGCTGCTACTGAATGTGAACAAAGTCAAGGAGATGGAATCAACTCAATAGAATTAGGTTTTTTTATGACTGCTGAAGTGACCGAACGAAATGTTGGATTGATTCAATACCGAATCCCAGATCTCCATAGACGACTAATGGTAGGGGCTGCATTTTTCGGAAAGAAAGATAGTGGCAAAAGGATGTTAATCAAGAACCGACGTCTCATGCCGACCCCGTCTGCAGTTGCTACTACACTGTTACATCCGGATAAAGTGACCCGTACTGGTGGAATAATTGCAATGCGACTATACCGCCTGCTGATAAAGGGAAGACAGTATACCAAGCTTGTCCCAGCAGCCAGGTTTGGTCCTCCGGGCAGCAACCCGGCCGGTATACACCCCACAGAGGAAATTGGGCTGTGAGGTGAGTAACTATATTCAACAATCATTTGCCAACATCGTTCCTAAGCCCTACTAAGTAAGGGGGGATGTGTTCAGTCCCAAGCATCTTCGTCAATACTCCATCTGCCCCCCGCCGGGGGGTTAGGGGGGAGGATGTCAAAACCTTACCCATAAAAAAAAGTACATAGACCTGCTCACAAAGAGCTACAAGACAGCCAAAAACATTACTGCTAATAAAATGAAAGTGAACAAAGCCAAACCAATATGATATTCAATAAGCCCACTTTTTTGAGAGAAAAAACCTGAATTTGTTGAGGAAGATCGGCTGTAGAGGAAAACCTATAGTCAAACTGAGAATCGCAGCCGAAGTTTGCTAAAGAGTCTGCCACTTTGTTGTTTTCTCTAAATGTATAGACGATTTTGAAATGGCCAGCCGATAATTTGGATGAAATGAAGCTCCACCATGAGTCTAGGTATGGGTAATTTTAGGGGCTTCTTTATTTTCATTGAAGCAATCAACAATGATTTTGGAGTCAATTGCGAGTTTACGAGCTTGATGAATGTAGAGCGCATCCAGAAGAATAGAATCAGTAAACGTCCAAGATGATCTGATGTCAAGAAGCTGAGAACAGTCTTTCAGCCAGTCCGTAATTTTTTGAATAATAGCAGCCGGTTGAGATATTGGGTTTTCTAATTTACTGCTATTGCCTTCCTTCCAGAGTTCCCAAACTGAAAAAATAGTAAGCATAGACGTGACGTAGCCAACTTGGGATTTCCTGCGAGATCTGTTAAACCGCCGGGACTGAATGGAATCCGTTTGGAAGGATCTTATATTGAAAAGGCGATCAAAATGGTTCCAAACCTCCATAGCAAGCTCACTCTTGATGAAGAGGCGATCAATACTTTATTTATCATGCTCCGAACAGCACAAGCATTTGCTTGCTAATCTTATACCTTTCGTCTGAATTTTTTCCCTTAACTGATTCTGAAATCCCCGCATACAAAGTCAAATAAGAGCTTCCACGCAAAAATGCTAATTATTGTAGGAATGGCTTTATCCCAGACAAATTGAGTCCAAGCTTGAATGCCCGTTCGATTTCTTATCGATTCCCAACCAGCTTTGAGAATAAATGACTCACTACGATTCTTTTTCCATATCCCCCTATCCTCCTGATGAGATGTGAATATACCACTATTCCTGATATCATAAACCACTCTGTGAGGCAAAAATGCTTCGATATCATTGAAAAAGCAGTTTCCATGTGCGTCAAGCACATCTATGATTTTGGAGAAATAACTAGTAAAGGAGTTGGCCTGGTCAATAAGAGGGAGTCATACTTTGGACTGCTTTTTTCAAAAGAAACTATCTGAAAGCCCCTATGGTTTGCTGCTTCCAAACCTGGTTGTCAGGACTTGGAGTGAAATCAGTTCTATTTTCAGGCAACCCCACCAATACTTAAGGGCTAAAAATGGCGGATTGGAAATGGAGCTAGCACTGATTTCTGGTTCCACCCCTGGCTCTCTGATATTCTTCTCATTGAAAGTACCCCCCTCTTATTGACCAGGTAAACTTCATACGAAATTTGAAAGCTCTTGAAAATGTCTTGTAGTAGGAGGACCCAAAGCCCCTTCCTGAATAGGTAGGCACATAGTATCAAAAAATATCCAGTGAAGCTTTCTTTTGTCTTCATCACCGCCTCCCCAAAAGTTAGCTAACATTTTTTCCAACTGGTCAAGAACTCCCTTTGAAACTGGAATCCCTGCAAGAAGGTGTATAGGCATCGAGAAAAGAACATGTTTGCAAAATCCACTGGATAACAATGCTTTCATCTCCTACCACTTTATTTTATACTCTATCCAGAAGATGAGAATTTTTTTTTTTAGATTTAAATAGAGGTAGTCCTAGATCAAAATATTAGGAATCAAAGCAAGGAAAGTAGCATTGATGGAACGGGGGATCGCACCTTCAGCGAAGAAATAAGGTGACCAGCTGGAAGTTTTTGAAATCCCAACAATATTTTCTATATAAAAAGAATCCGGAAAGCCTGATGGCTTTAAAGGATAGGGGAGACCTTTTTTTGGGTTAGTGCGCGCCGACATGCTAAAAATTACCTTTTGAACTTCTTCCATATTAGGAGGGCTCGTAAGCATCTTATTATCTTCCTCTGTGACTAGAGAGGGGATGGTCTCAAGGATCTCATCTTCAAGCACCGAACCTTGAGAAGAAAGTAATGTATGAAATAAATTGAGAGCTTCCTGCCATACAGAGACAAGTTCTGAATTTGGTTCAAGGTGCTTATTCTCTATCTTTCTTCGTAAAGCAGAAGTTTTTCAAGGTTACTCTTGGCCGAATCTAACTCCATTTTCTTATCAGCAGACCAACTCTGTTCAAGAGCAAATTGGCCTTCTTCGTTTTCGGCATTTCTATATTCTGAAATAGTTCGCCAATTCAGTGCTTTATTTGTCGAGTCAATCTTCCTGGAGAAGACTTGAAAAGGATTTCCCGAGCATGGTTGAGATCAATGTGAAAATAAGAATGCCGAATCCACATTCTTTGGAAACGAAAGACCCCAGGCCTGCGAGTATTATAATCTTCTAAGAAGATTACTAGAGGAGAGTGATCAGAGGATACTCTAGGCAAATGGTCAACTCTGGTGGAAGCAAAACGGCTTTTATATAGAAGCGGGCAGTCCCCATTCAAAAGGATTCTATCTAGTCTGGCCCAGATACAATGTTGACCGGTTTGATTATTGCTCCAAGTCAATTTGCTGTCATTGAAAGCCCAATCAAATAATCCAAACGAGAAAATCATATCTTCAAAGCTCATCACTTCAATAAAGGCATTGAAGTCAGGAGGCCGACCCCCAAGTTTTTTCTAATGGATCCGCAATTACATTAAAGTTCCCCCTACTAGCCACGGGAAGTTAATGCAAGTCGATAGGTCCTTCAATCATCGAGTACACTATCGACTTCCCACACTTATCATGACAACATCACCGATCTTTGGCGCTTATGGGGGGCCCTATCATACACATGCACCACCAGAGTCTTCATAAGAACTCTGGGGCGAGGGCCAAGGTGAACCCGGATTAACGATGAGAAGCGGTCAAATCAGTAGCAAAGGCACCAGGACGGACGGTTGGTTGAACCGGGCGATAGCTTCGCGATCGATAGCTCAGTGAGGTACGCCACCCGCCCTACTTCTAATGATAGATAGAAAGGGTGGGAGAGGGGCTGAGGGACGGCAAAGGTACAAAAACAAAAACTACATGACATACGTACGTTAAATGGTAGGCCCATTACGAACAATCATTAAGGCGGTCTCCAATCTCGCTCGGCTCGGGGCGATCACTTGAACAGGGCGGGATTGATCGATCTACATCCAAAATTCTGGCTTCCCTTCCCAGGAGCGCATCTACAGAATAAAGAGAGCACGCACCACACTCCTACTATACCAGGGCCTTTAGCTTTCACTGAGAAGAAGAGATTACTTCCAGCTAGCTTTTTTCCCTAACCCTAACCAATGAATGATAGGCCGGCTTAGGATAATTGAAAACGAATTCACTTTCAGTAATCGGAGGCAGGTCAGGGGCCGGCGGGCACGCCCCCAGCTTCTTAAGTTTGGGAATTGTGCCGGACCAATGCTACGAGCTTCCGGAATCCAATGGAATCTTCGTAAAGTCGATCATTACGAGTGTTACGATTCATTCGATTGGCAGGTCCAATCGATTCATAGCCTCTCGAGCACAACCCATATTCATGCAAGGATTGGTGATTGAGGATCCATACAGAGTTTTATGAAATATCTTAGAGATCAAGGAACAGATGCTTTCTTCAGGAAATATGAATACTTTTTGGTAGGGACAAGCCATTTTTTGGCGTTGAATCGGGTCAGGAAGAACAAGTTGTTCCAGCTCCGGGGAAAAGATTCATCTTCCAATTTTCCCTTCCTTCCAATTCCAATATTTTGGATTTTAGCTTCCCTCATTCCTTTTATTGAGCATAATGATGCGAATCGGGCTTGTTGTATTTAGTATACAGCGTCAAGCAGTTCCGCTTTCCCCTACCGATGATGTGCCGAGAAGTGCATTGTTGGAACTGGGTTGGAACTTAAGACCATAAGCTCTAGATTTTTGGGTTTCCGCTATAGCCGAACACAAGGGAAAGATCATTTTTTTTTACCGGAAAAGATCGTTTTATCAGGTAATGGGTACACTATAAGCATTCCTTTGGTTATGTATTATGTATAAGCCTTCCAACAAACAGAAAGACTTGTATGCATCAGGTTCATAGGGGTAAATACATTCAAAAGGGAGAAATTTTAGCGGCTCATATTTCAAATAAAGATCGCCGCGTGGAAAACTCGTTTTTTTGGGGGGTTGTCCCCACTGGTTTGCGAAAGCAATGGGAGACTTGCTCCATAGAACCCCCCCCAGAGACTTTCGTCCCCAGTATTCTCTATGGGCAAAGGCGCTCAGGTGCGCTTAAAGTCTTATTGCCTATATCTTATCTTAAGACGAGGTCGCCACCCCGCCTGCTTTAGTCTCAAATAGGGCGCAAATTGAGGTGAACAGACTGGACCGAACCTCCCTACGTCAAGAGCTTTTGGCTCTTCACAAGAGAGCACCAGGTCGTAACACCGGAAGACTGCGCCGTTATTAGTTATTATTAAAATGATATAATTTATTTGTATGGTTAGTCACCAGTGGCACAACCTACGGGCTAAGTAGCGCCTCAATGGGAGTCTTTTTTTCCTCCGCGATAGTGTAATACCAAGACCAGTAAGAGAGAATGGACTTCATCCATTCGGACAAAACCCATGCCCCCCTAACCAGTCGTACTCTGACCAGGCTTCGAAAAACTTCGAGATCACCGAGTTTCTCGGGAATCGAGGGGTCAAGAGCCTAATCAGGTCCCCTCACCATACCTTGTTGATAAGAGGTTAAGTGTTTACCAGTGGTTGCGCTTAACCAGATCCAAAAGGGGAGAGGACACACACCGTTCGGTGAGTGAAAGACGAGGAAATGCCGATTCCAGTGTCTCCTAGGAGGCGCCGTGCGTCGAGTATACACCCGGTACCCAGCTTCCCGTAAACGATACGACAATGGAAGATTCTTAGACATAATAGCCCTCATTACAGGAACAAGGGATATGGAACTAACTAAGGATCTTAACATGTGACAGGAGACAGGAAAAAAGTCCTTAGTCACTCCGCGTACGAAGAACCGCTTAGCAAACTCCAAAGCACCAACTGACGATACTAACGATTTCTCTAACGAAAATGGAACATTCAGTGGCGGAATTAGCTCGCGATAACGCTCAGCCACCCGCTCATCTCCGATGACGATATCGTCGCCGAGGATAGCGTAGCGTGTAAAAGGAACTCCTGGATATACTTGGGCTGCTACGAACCAAATCACCAAATGGTGAGTTAATGCGAAAGCAGGCCAAGCTCCGTAAAAGCCCAACGGGGCTCCTATTACAAAACGAACTCTACCTCGAGGGTGGATGTAATTCAGCTCGAATGAAGTGAGAGGAAAAGGAAGCTCGACCTACAGGGAGAGGGCTGAAAAGGAAGCTCGACCTACAGGGAGAGGAAGCCGACGACGAGAATTTCGAATCGTCAGAAAAGAGTAGTAGGCATACTTTAACAATAGTCTTGTCCACAAGCAAATCAATGTTCGGCAGCGGAAAATCATCTTTGGGAACATGCTTTATTGAGAAAAATAGATGCATACGCGAACACGTCCATCCCTCTTGGGCATGGGGACGATGTTCGAAATCCAATCAGAATAATCTACTGCCTTAATGAAATCAGTATAATAGTAACAAGACAGCTGAAGAGAGGATGACGTAGACAAGAATCAACCTCTTCCCGGTGAGGTTTTGATGTATCGCAGAATCCGAAAAGCAGCTTCTAAGTGAGATGATCTCGGCTTGTCCATATAAAAATCGGCTGATCACTCCCTCCTATGTTGTAAGTGTAAGCAATGTCTGGGCGATAATTAGTCAGGTAGAAAAGAGTCCCAACAAGTCTCCTTGCAAGTAGATGGGTCATCCAATAGCTCTCCTGCATCTGAGGCTAATTTTAGATCTTATTCCGGTTTGCATGCAGAAAGACCAGCTTTTGACAATAAATCCAATGAATACTTGCACTGGGTTCCAAAACTCTTTGCGACCTCATCACTTTAATCTCCAGAAGAGACTTTGAGTCTCCTAAATCTTTCATATCAAACTGGGTTCTTAATCTTCTCTTAAGCTCATTTATCGAAGCTAAGTCATTACTAGAGAAAGCAATGTCATCCACGCAGAAGAAGGACAATACCTGATGTCGACCTCCTTATAAACATTGAATGATCCGATTTACTTATTTGAAAACCGGCTCCTTCCTCTACTCCTATTTCGGCTCTTATACATGCTGCTGTCACCTTTCAAACCAAGCTCTTGTGCCTGCTTTAGCTTGCCGGAGGCCGTAACATAAATCGCTTTCTTGAGCTTGCATACCAAGTTAGGATTCCTAGGAGAAGAGAAGCCTGGAGTTGGAGGAGGCTGAATAGAAACTTATTCTTGCCCCCTTCCCTTATGTTGTTGAAAGGCATTCTATTCTGCACGTCAAATTGAAATAAGGCCACCTTTTGATTGCAGCCAAGGCAAGAATGCCACGAATGGTGTTTAGCAACCTGAAGCAAATGTTTTCCCTATCTCTAAAGGGGGCCCTTGGGCCACTTGACTGTAAGGAAAGGGGTTCGACTCAATATTCTTGAAGGAATCCTTTAGCTACTAATCTAGCCTTGTATCTATCTACCGAGCCATCTGCTTTATGCTTGATCTTGTAAATCCACTTGCAGCCAATGGCTTCTTTCCCTGCAGGCAATGAGACTAAGTCTTATTATTTTTTTCCTGGGCATTGATTTCTTCCTGTATAGCATCTCTCCAGCAAGAATGATTGGAGGCTTCAGCAAATGATTCAGGTTCATGAGAAGATTGAACTGAGATGAGGTAAGCTCGATCTTTTGTTTTGGGGAAAACGATTCATAAGCCTTCAACAGGATAAGAAACTTGAGAGGATCGACGAAGCTGAGAGCGGGATCCAGAATTTTAGGAAGCGACTGGAAGGGAAGCAACTGGGCTAGACTGCTGATCTTCTGGAGTAGCCTGACCCTGGGAAAGAGGCTGTAATCGCCGCCGAGAATAAACATGCTGTGCCGGGTGACAGGAATCCTCTGAGGTCAGCTGAACAGGCTGACAGTCGGCAGAAAATGCTGAGCAAAGCTGCTGGCCTGAAGAGTGCGGCTAATCCGTAACATCAACTGCAGAAGAATGAGGTTCGAGTTGATGAACAGGAGAAGGCCGCAATACATCTCCATCATCATTCTCCCCCGGGGCTGATTAATTAGGTTAAGGAAAATATGAGGCGACCCTATTAAAGAGAGCATTAAGGATACATCGACTCTCTTGGATTTCACGTCATAGCATATATATACCCGGACTGAGCATATCCAAGAAAGACACAAGTGGTTGCCTTGGGGACAATTTTTCTCTTAACTGCGCAGGAATATGAACAAAACACGTGCATCCAAACACTCGCAAATGCCTATTATAGTACTGCCCCAGTAAGAAGTTCGTGAGGTGCCGCTGCAGCTTGGATTATCGTAGAATAAGAGGAGCCGTCTTAGGAAATGACTTAACTTAAAAGACAGATGCCGCCGCTGCGAGGCGAGGGAGCAACTTGTCTGGTCTTGCGGTGCACTCATTCCCGTTACGAGAATGAAATGACGCCCCAGCTTGACTCGAGACCAAGACTCCTTACAACTCGCACCAATCGCGGCACTGAGCGGCCGGAGATTGATTGAAAAGGCAGGCCCAGCCGACCCTCTCCCCCCCTAACCGCCTATCTACTCGTGTTCGTAGCTCGATCGGAGGTCAAGACTGTGGTCCGGCGGAAAAACAGAAGTCGTCCGTATCAAGTGATACGTGAATTGCTCAGTAGTGCTTCGCCACTACCCTAGCTGGCGGAAATAGCTTAATGGTAGAGCATAGCCTTGCCAAGGCTGAGGTTGAGGGTTCAAGTCCCTCCTTCCGCTCCTGGCTTCGTCGTTTAGTGGTAACAAGTGGAGTGCATAAGCCACTTTAGAGATAGGGGCGAGCAGCAAGCAGCCCCTTGTATAGGGTTCCAACCCTATCTGACTCCTAAGAAGTTGCTGGCTTTTCATCAGCCGTTGCGCGCTAGCGCGCTAGCCTTTTCCCAACCTAGTAAAGGGGCTGCTAGTTGTAGCGCGCAGTGTACTAGTGAATAGGAAAAGCGAATTGAGATTACTAATGACGGATGGAGGTTGAGGGTAGAACATGTTCGGTGCCTCGCCCTTGTCTCCTTCGCCGTAGACTGAAAATGATGGGAATCCTATCGAGAAAGAAGAGGCATAAGCATCGCCTCTCGATCCAATCCATCTTCCCTGGCCTCCCCAACACACTCTTGATACGAAAGAAACCTCCCGCCATAGAGAAGAGATCGAAAGTCTGGGTCCCCTCGATCACCCTCCCTCTCCCTGTAGGTCGAGCTGAATTACATCCTCCCTCTCACCTGAACTGGTCGAGAGAGATGAACCCGCACCACATTTTTTCGAATCGAAAGCCCCAACTAGAGATGGAATTCCAGAACCTAAACAACTAAGTTGAGAGCTCCGTGACTGGTTCAAGGGAAGGTCAACCAATGATTGAGAGGCCATTCCCTCCCTATCCGTCTCTTGATCCCTCATTCCACTAATCCGTTGTTACTGATTCATTCAAGGCATAGACTCTCCATTTCTTTGTCTTATTAGCGCAGGTGTTCGTCAACGATGAAAGCCGCTGAACTTCAGACTCGAGTGGAGAAAGAGGGCTAGGCCCCCGGAGGGCTTTCAGGGACTGGGGAAGACGGGTGGATTATAGAGCTAGGGTAGGGGCAAATCGAAGGCCCATCGGGATTGGGCATGGACGAGCCTCGACTGGGCCAGCATTGATGAAAAAAGAAAAACTTCCCCCATCGCATCATTAACCGGTGTAGGATTCAAGATCAGGTCCAGGATTCGAGTCAAATCGACCTTCCCTCTCATCTCAGGGTGAGGCAAGGAATTGTTTCAAATGTTCGTTGTTGGGACGGGTTCAAACTGGACTGAAGGGAGGAGGAAAAAAAAGAGTCCTCTCTTCCTGGTCCTATCGAACCAGACACTGAATACCTGGGGATGGCTAGGGCTTTCGAATCAAAGCATGGGCATCTGCTATTAAGAGGGAGCAGTAGATCGTCGATTGAAGAGCCAGGTCAGTCAACTTCTATTGGGACTTCTATTGATTATTAATTCGACTCTAGGGACTCCTAGCAGCAAACTAGTCTAAAAAAAGGGGCCCCCATAGAGAGGCAGGAGATGCAGGAGCCGCCAGCCGGATCGACCAACAAATGATAGGCCAGAGAGATGGGCTCATTCGACTAATCAGTGATCCCTGGGCCTACCTAACACAGATGTCCCTGAAATAGGGGATTGGTTGATCGGAAAGCTCAGGCAGGAGTAGGACATTCCATACAAATCTTTCTGATCCGCTAGCGGGTGGTCCTCTCCTTAGAGTCAAGTGGCCCAAGGGCCACCTCTCAAATCCCATTTTTTCATCGACAGGTAGGGTGAATTCTAAGGTTCCTTATTCCGGTTGTAAAGCGGAAGAAGAGGGAGAATGGGCACAGCCCCACTAGCAGCCCGCGTTTCCGACCCGAAAGGAATGGAAAATGAAAGAAGAATCTGTGTGCACTATCTATGGAGTGGAGTGACTATCCTTAATCTCCTCTTCCCTATCTCCCCCTTTTATGCCTTCGGCTATTACCGGCTGGCAAGGCTTGGCCCAACATTGGATTTGTTTGAAAACTACCAAGGTTTTTTGCCCAAACTAATTTCCTTTTTTTTGGAAAGGAAGGAATGCAGGGAAGAAGTCTTTCCTTTCCACTGGTTCTTGAAAGCTATCAATCCCCGCTTCTCCCTCTCGCATCGGTTCTGCATCAGATGATGAGCCCATGCGAAAACTTTCTCTTTTATTGGCGCCCGATAGGTAGGCTATTAGATTGAGTCGAAAGCCTACCTACGCATAAAGGTTCCGATTCGAGCGAGAGCCCAAACGGGTGAGGCGAGAAGATCTTGATCGAAAGCTCCACTGTTCTGAATAGTGAGAAAGAATGAAATTCGATCAAATCGATCGAGAATATCATCATCTCTTAGGTGGGCCAACCGACCGACCGAGTTGGGCTGGGCGTCCATGTCACAGAACCTTTCTCTAGCCAAGAATCCCATTATTGATCGAATCGGGGCGGATCCAATTCATTGGCAAATGCAAAATCTATCGTTTTAACACTCAGAAAAAAAAACCTAGAAAAGAGGAAGAGTCACTAAGACAAGAGAGCTATAGGTAAGCAAGCAAGAAGGATAGGTGCAAAAAAAAGGGCGAGGCAAGTACTTCGTACCTTTCCTTACAGTCAAGTGGCTCTCCATCTCTAGGAAGATTGTGTCCAGGATCTGGTAATCTAAGCCTTGCTTCTTCTGGTCGGCTCGTATTAGCCTGTGCTTTATTACAGGTAGTCATTCCCCCGTTCCTTTAGTCTTTTCAAGGGTACTTTTTTCTTAAGTCGCGGTCATGTCTTGCCCCCCCAGTATAGTGACCGCTTCCATGTTTTCCCCGAATTTCATCAGTTCCAGGCTCAAGTGCCTGTTCATCCATCTTCATTCCAAACAAAGGCGAACATCTCCATTGAGTGACTGTAACTGCTATGGTTTACAGTCAATAGTTCTTAACCAACCCTTTCTTTTTTGAATTATTAATGTTTATTAATTAATTCATTATTATATTATGTCTTTCTTTCTGAAGGGCTTGCGGTTTATTACACCAAAGGCTTTCAGTGAACTATTGAAGCTATCGAGAGAGTACCAAATGCTGACGGTGACGAAGGTTACCGACTTTCGGTGGACGCGGAGCCAACGAGTTCGGTCGAACAGCGTAACGAGTCTAAGGTTACAGAAGCCTTCGCCAACTTTGATAGGCATAGCATTGCAAGCAAATAGAGCAGAGAGCTTACCCTTTCTTTCTATTAGAGTCGCGAGCTTGTTGTAGTCGGTCCTAAGGGGAGAACCTTGCTGCTTACTTGCTATATCCCCGCGTCCTTGCACGGCTCGGCTCGTTCTTCGAGCCCTGCTTCTCCCTTCCCCCTCTCCCCGTTCCTACCGTCCAAAACAGGCCTATGGAGTATAGCCAAGTGGTAAGGCATCGGTTTTTGGTACCGGCATGCAAAGGTTCGAATCCTTTTACTCCAGATTATGAACACCCGATCGGATCTGTCAAGAACGAGCTGACGGCTACAGGGGAAGCAGCTGACTGCAGTCCCTGAGCCCGCAAGCCAAAGGTTTGACTTTCACCTACCTTTGCTAAGAGAAGAGAGAGAAGGGAAAGACAGATGGCAGAAAGAAATCCTTCCAACCGCGGAATTGAACACAAGACTGACTTCGGCCAGGTTCTTTTATCAATCTCCTGGCCCTTGCTTAACTCCTTGTTCCGTAAACCGGTCGCTGGTAGATCTGATCCGAACAGATCTTGTTGAATGAATTGACTTCGGTTTGATTTCCTGAAACACAAGCGGATCGGAACAATAGAACTAATAATAGAATAAACAGAGACAAAAGCAAATATTTGAGAACTCGGGAAAGGAGAATAAGCCTCTCTAAGGGAAGAAGACCTAGCCCAGCTTTCTTTCCGAGCCATCAATAACTGCCGGCTTTCAACGGGTCCGGCTATCCTTTCACCGGTCGGTCAGTTATGGAAGACTCTGCTGGGTAGAAGCCCGAATATCATTAAGAATATCTTAACATTTTTCATTTTTTGGTTTTTTTTTTTTATAATGGAAGGTAATATATGAATAAGAACAGATAGCATTCTGCTAGAGAGAGAGGGCACAGAAGAGAGAGGGCGCTAGCCCGGGTACATAAGTATTAGGTCCACCAGTGCACACAATTATTCTGTTATTATCTCCTGCCCGTTTAACTACTCCTCGAGACATTTCTGCTGATGGCCCTTGAATTATAGCAGGAGCAACCTCAATTGCCGTACCCAGGCGCCGGTCTCTAGAAGCTTCTGGAATGTTCAATTTGTATGGCCTCAGTGATGAGAATATTTTGTGTGCCACTTCTGATGATGCATGCATTGGGGACAAGTATATGTCAGTTCCGTAGATCAAGGCTTTCAAGGACTCCTGAGTTGGTGATTTGTCACCAGGCAGCACATTACACATTAGCAGATGGATGCTATAAATTCCTCCGAAAAATCATAAAATACTGTGCGGCCATACAATATACTCTAAATTCTCGTTGTCGAGGGAAGTGAATCAACAAATGCATGCAAGGAGGGATGTAATTCAGGAGGTGTAGTTCATCTAAACATTCATCTATAACAAGAACAATAGATGCAGACATTCTGGAATCAGAAACTGGAAAAAAAACCAGGTCTCTTGTTTCCAGTTTTTTTCTTAATCAACCATAGGTGATGACAGTTCTGGCAAATTTCAAGGAAGCATGGCTCGCTTGTTAGGCTTTATGTATTTTCTTTTCTATGACCCACATAGGCACGGTGACCCTACCCTATAAAGTGAAACAAAAAGCAGTAATTAGACTCTTCGCCTGGTTTTATGCTCATTAAAATCAACTTCAAAGGAGAATTCTTTTTATTGGCCATTGTTTTGTTTTCTAATGGTCAATTTCCGCCTTCTAAATTGGAACTTGCAGAAAGGCTGAGATACATTGGAACAATGATCCAAATAATCTTTAATGTTTTTCATTCGAAAATGCCGCCAACCAGATTGTGTCAACATCATAGCATTAGGGGCACTTTGTATAATCCGATGTCTTTTCTTCAAATGGCCGAACTCTCACAAATAATGCAATACTTAGGGGTGACAGTAGTGGAAGTAGCTAGTATGAAATTTCTTGGGCACTTACCCGCATGATTTGGCCCATCTTTCTTTCCTCCATGAGAAAACACTGCTCAGTGAGACAATGTAGTCAAGTCAATAGCAGCCAGAGCAAAAGATTGATATATAATGAGAGTTCGCCTTCTTGTGCCAACATCTCCATACTAAATAGATTTGGAAATTAGGATCTTTTAGCGAGACTTTACATGGCTTAAGGAAAGACAAGACATATAGCGCTGATTTCTCATTAGATATAGGGTTATTCTATTGTTAATCCGGAAAAGAAAGCCTTCCCTTGATAAGACATCTTCAGTATTGAGTGTTGGAGCCCCCGTACATCAGAGTGTACTTCAGTTTATGGTGCCCTTAAGGAGTGGTTGTGATTCCCGGGCTGGGGGTATCACGAAGGAACTATAGCGCTACCTAAATGCAGTTGTGGAAGAAATCGTTGCTCTGAAAGGCTAACCAGGCTTTTTCTTCTTCTTCGGGGGATGGATGTATAGAGTAGGTGCCTGACGCGGCTCCTGGCTTTGAATAGTCGATCTCTTAGGATCTGAAGATGTTTGAATAGTATATTTCTTAGAGTCATCCGACTTTTCACTCTTACCATCCTTATCTTTGTTGATAGTAGCTCTAAAAAGGTCATACTCTTTTTGAAGAGAGCGAAGTTTCCATTCTAATACTCTTCTCTCTTGTCCAGCGTGGTCTATCACATGGATGGGTTTTGTATCAATCCAAGCATTATTATTATCATAGACCGCTTCCCTCTTGGTATCAGTAGGGCTTCCTAAGTGGACATTAATAGATCTTTCACCGACGTCCAGCGTCTTCCAATTAACATAGAATAGGGTTTTCACAACGGCCTCCGTGGTGCGATTTAGATTGTTGTATTGTTTTTTATACCACTCAGGAGTTACAAGGGATTTAGCCACCCCCTTATGTTTAATAACTGCATCGTGGCCCTCTTTAAAAAGACTATAGCTCTTAGCCGCTAAACAGATACCCTCATAGGATGCATACTCCAGTTTAAACTTGCCTAACTCCGTGGAAGATATGTCTGAATCAGGAAGTAGGCCATTAAGAAGGACAGAGTCGGTATCGGTATAGTGACAATCATCTCTGGATATGTAAGGGTGCATATGGATACGAGCGCATGCTGTGATAGCCGCAGCCAGCTGGACTGCTGATATCTTTGGAGGGTTCCACTCAGTATCTGGACCCCGCTCCGTATTAGTTTTATAAGTAACTATATAGAACTCATGGGTAAACATCTCAGCATCGATAAAACCAGCAGTTCTAATTAGCTCCGTATATCTCTGATAATCGCAGACCTCTGTCACCGTGGTTCCAGGGTTGATACCAAATCTTCCGTAGAGTGAATTCATAAGGATCTTGTAGACAAATGCTAGAGAATCATTCCCATCTTTCTTTGCATTTATCCTGCTTTCCGAGAGAGTGGTAACAAAATCTCCGAAGGGGGTGCAGGGGGTAATCTTTTGAAAGATGTAGCCGCAAAGAGGGGTGACCTGGTATCCTATGGTTTTAGCATATTTTAATTCTTCACTGTAATAAACACCAAGAAATTCACCTGTTGGGAAGATTAGGGTCTTTTTAGAACTCCTATATGGCAAGAAAGGTCTTTTCATACCAGGGGGTGCTACAACATAGGCCTCAATAAAGCCAAAGAGGCTGTCTAAATCCATATCTTCACATTTATCCATCCAGACAGGCTCTCCCCCCGGCATTGGAAAGTTTTTCATAACATATGGATATAATGAGTTCACATCATAGTAATAGAGTTCTTTACCGTAAGGGATGTATGTATCGCTATGGCCGCCGTAGTACCCGCGGCGAATGAATCTATCTTCATTCCTATTGGGTATATAGATAGGCCATTTTTCTTGATCGTAATAGAGAGTGCGATAAATATCGAGAGCTAAAGATGATAGGGTCCTTTTTTTGACTATATCAATCTGAAACTGTGAATAATATATTTCTTGAGCTCTATGCATAACACCCCCTAATAAAAGGATATCCTGTTTCATATATTCCAACAATTCATCCCTCTGAGGGAACAGATTAGACTCATTCACATTATTATGCGGTATGAAACCTTTACGCCCTAATTCGGGGCAGAGATTTTGAGCTAAGTCATCGAGCCGGCCGGGTAAAAGCTTGAGGGAATCCCTCAGACGTAATAACAATTTCTTGCCCTTATAGATAACAAGCTCATATATCTGATGGTCCTTTATAAGAGGCTTAAAGGTGTATTTGCTAGCACCGCTAGCAAAGAATTTCAAAAAGAGATAGCCGTAAAATCGAGATAAGTTGTGGAAGTAGATGGTATGAATAGAAGGATCTTTGCGAACTACGTGAGCTAAACGATCGATAAACTCGGTCAGCATCTTATAGCTCCTTTTACGGAAAGTATCATATAGATACTCTTCACTGAAATATGTTTCAATACAACCAACCTTCTCTTTAGACGGGCGATCACCGGGTTCTACCACTAAAAAGCCCACGGCATAAGGCATGTGCACTTTCCCTATCTGATCAGTATCGGACTCTACCAGAATAGTTTCAGTATCTGCAACAATGAAGGATCTTCTTTCCTTGCAATTCGGTTTGAGTCTTGTGATATGCTTAAGGTACTTAGGTTTACGATTTTCAATCTTGCGCACTGCTATACGATCATACTCCTCATCGCTTACCACGCTTTCAGCGATCAGGCGAGCTATCTGCTCATTAGAGATTTTCATCTCTACACTAGAGAGATTTTGATCATAATAGATTCGAATGAATATGTCAGTTAGAACTGCATCGCCGTAATGCTCAGCCTTTACCCTAACATATTCATCCACTATATCTCTGACAGGCTGATTTACCCCACCCACTCTAAACGTAATAGCTTGGCATATGGCATAACTGATTATACCGCTAGTGGTTTGCATGCTATAATGAATAGTGAATTTACCATACTCCGAATCTTTAGGGTATGCGTACTTGAATAGCAGGTACATAATAAGATTCACTATAATCACACACTCTTTACATCTTAAAAAACCGTCGATCAGTTCAGCGTAAGCTATTCTCAGCGCGGGATAGGGGTCTTTACAATAGATTTTGCGTGTATATAAAAGACAGTCTAAGTACTCCTTAGAAATCCTGGTACCGTAAGATCTTTTCCTTATTATCTTAGACCTCATCATTGATGACTTACTCTTATTCATAAGTGCAAACTATAAGTAAATCTCGAATCACTCCATTTGCCTAATTCCCTGCGGAACTTATCTAATCTAGTATAATAGCTTGAATCAGAAGAGAAATTTATACTGACAGGTAGAGCGGCGGAATCCGTCACTCGTATAGATAGAATATAGTGATAGTATGCTTGGGTGATCTCAGTAAGCCGCTTTTCCCATAAATCTCTCTTTTGTTTTGTCTTTAGGAAATCTGAAGGGCAGGGAAGAGTCCCCAGGAGTATGTACAACTCATCTACAGCTAAGCAAGCATCTAGATCTATATTTGACGCCTCCTTGGGGCTACGGGCTACCTCATAGATATTTTTCACAAGGAATGCGTTAATATATTCCATAGGGTGGGGGCTATTTAAGAAGATTTTGGTGTAACTCTCACCCATAGCATGTGCGAAATTCATGGTAGTGATGAAATTATCGTGAACTGTATATATTGGCATGCCCTTCCCTTTAACATCCTTGATCATATTAAATGCTATAATAGCATCTTTCTGGTGAATAAAATTCGCAAAAATAGCCGATTTAGTCTTTCTTCGATCCCGTTCGGATGTAGGAACACGTAGCGTTACCTGCCGTCTTTTCTTGCTGAGAGCATCATATATCCATATATTAACAGATTCGGATTTCATATAGTCCTGGACTGTAGTAAACATAGGGGTTGAATAGCAGACAGGCAGCCCACTTGCTGATACAACCCAGCCTATACCTTGTATTAAAGTCATTAGGTTGACTATATGAGGAAATCTCTTTTTAAAGAATACTTCTATATGACAAGCCAGTTCCAAGCATTCTTTTTTATTTAAAAGGCCTTTTAACCCATTATATATATCGTCAGCCATACTGTAGGCAGTCTTCCCATAGACCAAGGGCATTAGGAGTGATTTCGCTAAATTTCTATCAATACGGGGGCATACTTGACAGCTAATAAAATCACAATCCTTAATATTTTTTCTTTGATCATCCTCTTTAAAGTACTCTGTAAGTTCCTCTAGAAAGAAAGCGTAAACATCATTTATACAATAATTTAGCTTATCTTTAGCTTTAGCAGGAATAAGATTTGTATATTTAGCAAGTTCAAAATCTAACATCAAGTAACTAATTATCTGATAAGCGCTAGCAGATGCATCTTGAGTTATAGGAAGTTGAGAGGGTGAAACCTTAGAAGATTCCTCACGTAGAGTAACAACCTTCGATAACAACTGAAATGGGTCCTTGGCTGTTGTAGCCAGCTCTATTAGATCTGAATCCTTCTTTATAGCACTAATTTCCCTCCAATCACGCACGGCATCTTCATAGGAAGGATATTTTTGATAATGAAAGGCGGTCGCAGCAGCGTACATAAATTCTGCGGTATTCAAACCCGCGTTGGGGTTCTTCTTCATACCCTCATTAACAGTTCGTTTAGAGAATACAATTAAAGATCTTGCTATATCACGCTCATGGAAATGCAATACACCTGAGCGGTAAATCCTACCGCGGAAGTCAACGAAGGCCGGCAGATAAAATTCATAACCCGCGTAAGCAGAAGCTAGATCTATGAGAAATTTTTCATAGCGGGCTCGTTGCACATCAGACAAGAACTCTTTTAGCACGCTGGGGTATGAGACACCCTCCCCCTCCGCATATTTATTATATAAAAGGTACACCGACCTTAAACGCTTGATTGCAACAGGGATATTAATCGATGCTAGAACCGTAGGCATAAGAAGCCCCTCCTTAACGAGCTCTCTATAATTATCCTTAAGAAAATTGAGCATAACAACATTGACCTCAAATGACTCCTTTTGCAATGTGTTCATTGTATGGCACATTTCTTCGTAGTTATCATTCAATATTATATTAAACTTATCCTTGTCACGGGCAGCTAACAAATTATGCCTATTATAAAAATACATATCACCGAAAGGCTCGCATAAATAACCACCGGAAAGGTCCGATATACTAGTAGGTTTTTCCCCAGTAGAGTTTACAACACCCCAATCTTTAGGGGGACATACCATAGGCAGATTTAGCTGAATCGGCAGAATACCTGTATCAAAATTACAAAAGACATATGATGCTCTTTTCTTGTAATACTTACCCTCTTTGTTTTTGATCTCAATCTTTTGACTTGATACGGATAAATCGTTAGTTATTGATATGAGATTTCTTTCTAATAAAAATTCTACCAATAAGATACCTATATGACGAGTTTGACCATCAACAGGGGGTTCAGCCAAACACACCGCCCCCCCTCTTTTACCCCTTTCAAACATCAATCTAGCTTGAGTTCTAACAGTGCGATCGAGATGATCTACTAGGGTAGAAAGCCGAACGGCGGGGCTTTCCTCAATACTATTGAAGAGTAAGCCAAATACATGAACTATAATACCTTCAAGGGTATACCGCCGAAGGCCGTTAAGAATTATAAGCTCATCTGCGGTCAACTTTGGACTCTTCTTCATAAACTCCATAGCAGAGGGTTCATCATTTTTGATTAATAATCTGATGATCTGTGGCGCAACCTGATATATACTCTTCATGTCATCATAAGGATATGTGAGACGCTCTATCTGATTTTGTAAATCTATTAAACTATCTGGGTGGAACGTATCAGCCTCCTCCTTCGCATGATCCAACAAATCAAAGACTGCGTAATGATATTTAGATATAGCCCCACCTGTTGTGTCACCACAGTTATGCAAATCAGTTTCACCCAAAGACTTATAAAATTCAACTACTACTAGTTTCGCGTTAGAATATGATCGAGAAGAAAATCTACACTTAAGAACTTTTGGATACCAGAACAACAGCATGATAGACTTAGATTTTGGTTTTATAGCGTAATGTAGGATGAAAGTAGATTGAATCTACTTAATTCACCCGCGCCAAACCCGACCCCACCCCTACCCTCTCATAAAAAGATAATAATCTCAGTCTGATGAAATAGACTATAAGAAGCTATAGGTTTATATATCCTCTAGTGTTAGATAATACTATAAATTTATTCTGAATATATACTATGAGAAGGTATAGAGCAGGAATTGGCTCAAGGGAGTATTACGGGTGAATTATACCCTATAGATCATGGGGAGTGTATATATACTTTTTAGCAATAGCAAACGGCCTACTTATAGCCCTATATCAATTCCCCCGAACCTTTATTCGATTCGCAAAAGTCCCCGATTGCTACAAAGAACCTAATGGACCTTTTCCAAATGTGGGTTAAAAAACCACTTTCTATTCAGGGGTAAAAAAGCAGTGAATAGAAGAAGCTGCAATTGCTCCTGTCGACACTGTGCCTGCTCCTGAAGTAACCCGGGCTACCATCCTTGCTGCTAAAGAGACCATATCATCATGCCTAAAGGGACCGATAGAAGAAGTCTAAATGTAGTATATAGTAGTAGAGTGACCGTCTTCTTTATTTTTGGAATTCTAACTCCTAGCGAGGGCCCCTTCCGCCCTTTCTCTTTGCTAGGCAGTTCGCCCTTCCCTTTATGGAATCTATCTCGATGCTATATCCCCATGAACGGAACACAAAACCAATTTCGGCATTCGCAGCGCGTAGGTTAATTTATTGGATAGGTCAGTTTCTGTCTTCAGGGTCGGTGGCACCGTTAGCTGGCGTAGAAAGACTTAGAAAATCAATATTATATTAAATCGACTCCTGTATCGATCTACGCGTCTTCCCTCAGAAAGGAAGTAGTTATGGGGGGCTTTATCCCTAAAAGCAAAGGCTAGGTAGGGGTCTCTTGGATAATAATATGATATATATTTCGCTAGAGGTAGGGCTCAGGCTTGTCCGCAGCAGGACTTATTGGGCTTTTTAAGGTAGACCAAGCCCTAGATAAGGTGAATCTTACTTTAGAGAATTAGACTAAATTGAGTCTAAGTATACTTAAAGAAGAAAGAGGGAGCTAACAAACTCCCCGAAGGGGGTGCAGGGAATCATCTTTTGAAAGATGTAGCCCGAAAGAGGGGTTACCCGGTACCCTATGCTTCTAGCATATTTGAACTCTTCACTTCCATAGCTCCGGGGTAAGATAGTCTTGATGAAGCTACTTCGGACTAAAGGCCGTAAGAACTCGAGCTACTACTTCTGACTTAGACGTCCTGAAATTCGTGTATTTAGATTGAGTTACGATCTCAACCTGTGATTTAGAAGTTCCGGCCAGAGAGCTTGATCTAAGTAAGGATATGATTCTTTAGCCCTTATCCCGTCCCTGTGAATGAGTTGGCTTTGGAAGCTAGGCTCAGATAGAACGTATAAGTAGGCTTATTGGAATAGAAGCCCTTAGTGAGAGAGTTGAGAAGAGCCGAGGATTCCTCTGTTTTCGGGGATTCTTGACGTAGCTGCAATCCCATCTGGGTAATCAAACAAAGGCAGGGATTCTATTCAAATGCCCTATATTCTGCACCGGGAAAACAGACTAGAGAATCTTCTCCTTCGGAGTCAAGGCAGTTTGAACTGAACCCCAGCTAGTATTGAGATTGAGAGCCGTAAAGAGTCCGGAGATCAGTCATTCGACTTAGGAATCCCGTCCAACTTCAGATAAGGTAAGATAAGGTAGGAAAGCTACAAACCAGTCTTAATTCCTGCAGACTAAGATTCAGT